AACCAATAACCTAAATGATTATTTAATTTTAAAATTAATATTTATTGGTTTAAATATTTTATTTTTTTTGGTCCTTTCGTACTGAAAAAAATTATTGTTTTAAGGATAGAAACCAACCTGGCTTACGCCGGTCTTAACTCAAATCATGTAAGATTTAAAGGTCGAACAGACCTAATTAATTAATTTTTTTCTATTAATATTTATCTTAATTCAACATCGAGGTAGCAAGATTTTTTTTCGATTTGGTCTCTCAAAAAATTTAACTCTGTTATCCCTAAGGTAACTTTTTCTTATTTCTTTTCTAAGGATCTTTTATTCTTTAAATTGTTTTTTTTAAAAAAAATTTTTATTTTTTTACTTCCCCAGTAAAACTTTTTTCTTTATATATATTTTTGAAAAAATTCAAGTTCTATAGGGTCTTGTCGTCCTTTAAAAAAATTTAAGCCTTTTAACTTAAAGGTAAAATTTAATTTTAATTGTTAAGAAAGTTTTTATCTCGTTTTACCTTTCATTCAAGCCTCCAATTAAGAGACAAATTATTATGCTACCTTAGCTTATAAAAGGCTGTTTAATATTTCACTGAGCAGGCTGTACTTCTAATAATTTCTAGAAACAATGTTTTTGTTAAACATTCGGATAATTTTATTTGCCGAGTTCCTAAACTTTTTTTTTAATATTTACTAATTACATAATTTTTTTATTTTATTTTTGTTTTTTTATTTTTATAAATTATTAATTTATATAAAATTTTTTTAAAAAAAATTAAATTGTTAAATTTTTTGGTTAATTTAGTTCCTTTTTTTCAAAAATTTTATTAATTAAAATCATCTTTAAAGCTAATCCCTTAAAGATTTTTCTTATATTTTTTTTTAATATAATTGAAATTAAATTTCTTTCTAAAATAACTAGATATCAGAGAAAATGAAAATTTTTTATTTCTAGATTTCTTTTTTTATAATTATGATACATTAACCAAAATGATTTCTAGTTCTTTCTTTTTCGAGATTAAAAATTAATTTTTTATTTCTATGTATCATGATACACAAGGAACAAATTTTTATTTTTTCTTTTATATATTATATTTCTTTTTAATTACTAATTAAATATATTTTTTGATAAATTACTACAACTAGAATAATTATTTTTTAGATTACGTTTAATTTAATAAACTAAAAACTATTGTAAGTAATTTTGAAATATAATCTTTATTTTGAATGAGTAGTAAAAAAAAAATTATTTGTTTAGTTGAAGTTACAATTTTCGTATACTTCCTTTTCCTGTATCTGTTATGTAAACTACAATAATTATAATTAATAAAAGAAATAATATCAAATAAATTGCTATTTTTATTGATCTATTTCTAAAAGTAGATATAATTAGCTTTGTAAATTTGTTTCTTGTTGTCTCTATAAATATTTTTTTTTTTTCTGTTATTTTAATTAAAAGTAGTGTTATCGATATTAGAACTATTATTTTTATTTTTTTTCTTCTCATTATTTTTTCTCTGTCTTTAATTATTCCAATAATATAAAAAAATAGTATTAAAATTCCTCCTAAATAAATAATATAAAAAAAAAATGTAAATACAGTAAATGTTATTTGTTTTGCTAGGAGAGTAGAAACTATTAGCGCTTGGATTAATACTATAATTGCCATTAAAATTGGATGAGTTAAAATAATTATTATATAAACTGTTATTACTATTATTGTAAAAATAAGTCTATCTATTAAGTTTGATATAAGTTTTGAATTTTTCATTTCTTAAAATTTGCAATTTTATGTTTTATATAAACTACAAAACTATCTTGTGAATTTAGTTGTTTTGTTATTTGAATTACTTTAATTTAATTTTAACTAAAATTAAATTTGATAATTAATTTGTAATGGAATTTAAATATTAGTTTTGAATAACTTATATAATTTTTTGAAAGTTTATGGTTAGATTTTTTTTTCTTTTTTTAATTTGTTTTATTTCTTTTATAAAAAATTTTTCTTCTTTTTTAAATTCTTTATTAATTTTGGAGTCTATTTCTATTATTCTTTTTGTGTTTTTATTGTCTTATATGATATCGAGGTTTTCTTTAAAGATTTTATTATTTTATTTTGTTTTTATTGTTTCTGAAAGAGCTTTGGGTCTTTCAATTTTGGTTAAATCTGTAAAATTTTTTGGTTCTATAAGTTTTCGTTCTATAAATTTATCTTTATTTTAGTTTTGCTTTCTTTCTTTTTTGTTCTTTTTTTAAATATTTTGAATAAATTTGGTTGGTTTACTTTTATATTTTTTTTACTTTTTGTCTATCCTAGAATAAATTTTTTTAATTTTGGTTTAATAATAATAAGAAAAAATTTATTTATTTCTTTAGATTTTTTTTCTTTTATAATATTAATTTTAACATTTTGGATTGTTTTTTTAAGAATTTTGTCTAGTTTAAAAATTTATTGTTTAAGTTCGTCTAATGTTTTTATTATGACTTTTGTTTCTTTATTTATCATTTTATTTATTTTTTTTGTTGTTAATAATACCTTCTTCTTCTTCTTTTTTTTTGAGTCTAGTTTAATTCCTACTCTGTTTATTATTATTGGTTGAGGAAATAAAGTAGAACGTATTAAATCTGGTTACTATTTATTTTTTTATACTCTTTTTGGTTCAATACCTATATTAGTGAGAATTTTTTTTTTAAAAAATTCTAATTTAAATTTAAGGTTTTCTATAACTGAAATAAACTCTTTTTGTTTAATTTATTTATTTTTAATTTTTTCTTTTTTAATTAAAATGCCTATATTTTTAGTTCATTCTTGACTTCCTAAAGCTCATGTTGAAGCTCCTTTAAGTGGTTCTATAATTTTGGCTGGTGTTTTATTAAAAATGGGGGGATATGGTATATTCCGTTTTTTTTTTGTTTACAAAAATTTTCTTAATTTTAATTTGTTTTGAATTTACATTAGGATCTGAGGTGGTATTTTATCTAGAATAATTTGTTTGCGTCAAGTGGATTTAAAATCTATTGTTGCTTATTCTTCTGTTTCTCACATAAGTTTAGTCATTATCGGTTTATTATCTTTTTCTTTTTGTTCTGTTGTTGGTTCTTTGATATTAATAGTTGCTCATGGATTATGTTCTTCTGGTTTATTTTTTTTGGTTAATGTCTTATACGAACGATCTGGAAGTCGAAGAATTTTTTTAAATAAAGGTTTAATATCTATATTTCCTTCTTTATCAATTTGATGATTTTTATTTTGTTCATTTAATATAGCTTGTCCTCCTTCTTTAAATTTGATTAGAGAAATCTTTTTATTAAATGGTTTAGTTTCTTGAAGTTTTGTATTTGTTTTATTCTTAATGGTTCTTTCTTTTTTGGGTGGTGTTTATAATCTTTTTTTATTTTCTTTTTGTAATCATGGATATTTAAATTCAAATATTTTCTTCTTCAATTCTTGTTATTTACTAGAATATTATATTTTGTATATACATTTTTTTCCTATTTTTTTTTTCTTTTTAAAATTAGATATATTTTATTAGATTTTGTTAGTTTAAATAAAACATTGATTTGTGGAATCAAAAATGAATTTTATTCACAAAATTTTGTCTATTTTTATTTTTATGTTTCCTTTTTTTTTAGTTATAAGATTTTTTTTTTTTTTAATTTCTTTTTATATATTAAGTTTGAATTTTAGTCTTTTTTTTAGATGAAATATATATTTGTCTTCTTTTTATGTGAGTTTCCCTTTATATTTTGATTACATTTCTTGTATTTTTTTGGGTATAGTTCTTTTAATTAGAGGTTCAATTATTTTTTATTCACATTTTTATATGGAAAGAGAAATTTATAAATCTCGTTTTTTTTATTTAATATTTTTATTTGTTATGTCTATAATTTTTCTTATTTTGTGTCCTAATTTTTTTTGTATATTGCTTGGATGAGATGGTCTAGGTTTAATTTCTTATTGTTTAGTAATTTATTATCAAAATTTAAAATCTTATTCTTCTGGAATAATTACCGCTTTAACAAATCGTATTGGTGATGTTTTTATTTTAGCTACGATTACTATGTATTTTTCTTTTGGAAGATGAAATTATATAAATTTTGTTTCTTTAATTAATTTAAACTGATTTAGTTTATTTTTTTTTATTGCTTCTTTGACTAAGAGAGCTCAAATTCCATTTTCTGCTTGATTACCTGCAGCAATAGCTGCTCCTACTCCTGTTTCATCTCTTGTTCATTCATCTACTCTTGTAACTGCTGGGGTTTATATTTTGATTCGTTTTAATTATTTTTTCTCTGAAAATTTAAAATTTTGATTAATGTTTATTTCTCTTTTAACTATAGTTATATCTGGTATTTCTGGTTTATTTGAATTTGATTTAAAAAAAATTATTGCTCTTTCAACTTTAAGACAATTAGGTTTTATGATAACTACTATTAGAATAGGTTATTCAAATTTGGCTTTTTTTCATCTTATTACTCATGCTAGATTTAAGGCTTTATTATTTATATGTGCTGGGATATTTATTCATTATTTTTTTGATAATCAAGATATTCGTTCTTTTGGTTTAATAAATAAAAACTTTTCTTTTTCTCTTTCTATATTTTCTGTTGCTAATTTATCTCTTTGTGGATTCCCTTTTTTATCCGGATTTTTTTCTAAAGACTTAATTTTGGAATTATTTTTAATAAAAAAGGTTGGTATTATTTATTTTTTCTTAATTTTTCTTGGTACTTTTCTAACTGTGTTTTATACTTTTCGTTTAATTTTTTTTTTAAGATTAAAAAACGCTTTTTTTATTCCTTTAGAAAATTCTAATAACAAAATGGCTATTGAATTTTCTATATTTTTCCTTTTTTTGTTTTCTATTTTTTTGGGTTATTTTGGTTCAGTATTCTTTTTTTTCCCTTATAATTATATTATTATGCCTTTAAATTTAAAATTATTTATCTCTTTTTTATGTATTTTATCATTTTTTTTCTGTTATTTATTTTGTAAAAACTTTTATTTCTTTAAGAGAACACTTATTTTGTTTTTGGCTCAAATGTGATTTTTACATTTTTTAAAAACGGATGTTTTTAAGAAACATTTTTTTTCTTTTTCTTTAAATGTGACTAAGACTCTATCTGGTTATACAGAAGTTTTTTTTGGAGTGTTTAATTATAGAAAAATTTTTAGGTTTTCTTCTTTATTAAATAAATTTTTGATAAGAATTTTCTTCTATTTTTTTATGTTGTTCTTGTTATTTTTAATATTTGTTTTTTTTCTATTCTTTTAGAAGTTCATTTTTAAAAACTTTTATTTTTGAGTGCTTTAAATGTTGGAAAAAAAATATATGTATATATATATAAGTAAGTAGGGGAATATATACTCTCTAAATTAAAAAAAAAAAAAAAAAAAAACATTTATCCTCTTGATTTTGGGGTGGGGTTTATTTTTCAGAAATTAATTTTTTTTTATCGTTAAGCGGTTTTGTTCATCAATAATTATTTTCATCTAATTTGGGATGATTTTTCGACGTTTTTATGAAATTTTTGTCATTTTGGGGTCATTTTTTTCATTTTGAGGCAATTTTTAACGATTTTATCAAAGAAAATAAATTATTTTTTTTCTTTTAATTTTTCGCTTGAATATCATATTTTAAAAGTTCGGTTTAATAGGGTTTATAGGTAATAAAATTTAGGGAGTAAATTTTATTAGGTTTAAACTATTTTTTATTACCAATAATATTATATATAATTTTAATTTACAAAATTAAGGTTTTCTTTAAACTATATTGGTGAGTTGTTAATAAGAGTAAAAAATTTACTTTCTTTTAGGTCGAAACTAAAAACAAATACATTGCTTTCTTATTAGAAAGAGGTCAACATTTGACAATTTATCTTTGACAAAGATATATTATTCTTTAATTACTTTTTCTTAAATTAATAAATTTTCATCTTTCTTGTATTTTCAAAATACATGCTTTATTATAAGCTAATTAATTTATGTCTAAAAGATTTAAACTTTTTCTAAAAATTTCAAAAATTTTTGTACTTATATACTAAGACAAATTTAATGGTCTCTTAATTCAGAGTCATCTGAATAAAGAGTCAATAGTATACAAAATACATAAGCTTGGATAAATGCTACTCCTAGTTCTAATGATGTTAAAATTCTTTGTACCACTGTTAGAATTAAAATTATTATAATTGATCTTCTATCTATAAGGTTTCCCATTAAAGTTAATAATAGGTGTCCTGAAACTATATTTGCTATTAATCGAATTCTTAATGTTAGTGGTCGAATAAAATTTCTGATTAATTCAATTAAAACTATAAATCTAATTAATGGTGTGGGAGTTCCTGAAGGAACCAGATGACTAAATATTTTATCTGTAAATTTAAGTCATCCAAAGATTAAAAATCCTAGTCATATTGGTAAAGATAGAATTAAATTTATAGAAATGTGTCTTGTTGGAGTAAAGATATTAGGAAATAATCCTATTATATTTACAGATAAAATTAGAAGGAATAAAGATACAAAAATACCTTTTCTTCTATCTTTATTAGATTTTAATGCAATTTTAAATTGATCTCCAATTTGTTCATTCAATTTTATTAAGATTATATTTATTCGTGTTGGTTTTTTTCATATTCTTACGAAGAAAAGCGTTGTAACTAACAATAAAATAATTCAATTTATTTCCCTTAAAACACTTGTTTTTGGGTCAAATGAAATAAATAGACTAAGGAAAAATTTGTTTGTTTTTCTTATTTTTATCTCAATTTTTCTTTTTTTACAATTCTTTCATGAAAGTTCATTAATTCTAATTATTATAAGTAGTCTTAAAATTAAAATTGTAAACATAAATGGAATAGATATAGGTAAAATTTGAGGTATTAAATCTAAGTACATCTTCCGATACACTTACTATGTTTCGACTTATCTTAATTTTGGTTGAGAGTGACGGGCGATTTGTACACACAGAAATTTTTATTCACATTTTTTTTTTGAAAATATGTTACTTTTAAGTTCTCTAATTTTTTCTTTTTAAAAGAAATTTTATCCCTTTAATTACAATGATACTCAATTTTTCTTAAAAAATTCTGTCTTGACCTGAATAATTATTTTGAAAATGTTTAGTTTAATAGTAATTTTTATTAGTTTCTAAAAACGGAGATATAGAAATTATTTAGATTTTAAGTAAGGTATTTGTGGTTTATCAAAATTTAAAAAATCAAGTATCCCTAACTTTTTCCTGTGCTGCCATATTCTTTGAGTTTATAACATTTTATTATTACCCTGGATAATTTTGTTATTTTTATAGAAGGGTATCAAATCCTCTTTTTTTAAAAAGTTTTATAGCTTCAAAAATTTTTAGAATTTTTTATTTAATTGAAATTTGACCTAATTTTAAATTTTTAAAATTCTTTTCTTTTATTTAACTACATTTTCCGTTTAATTAATTTAACTTTAAGTATGACCGCGATTGCTGGCACTTAATTCATCAGTTAACTTTTTTTCTTTTTATAATTTTTTAATATTAAAAATCTTTTATACTGAATTTTATTTATTTATTTTGTTTTTCATGTATATAAAAAAAAGGTTAATTTTATCTAGAATAAAAATTTTGCTCTAAATCTAAATGATATCTAAATATTTTCAATATTGTGCTTTAATTTAAGCTAAAAGAGCTTTAAAATTATTTTAAAGTAGACAAAAATTGCAATTTCTGTATGCAAAACAAATATTTTTTTTAAATTACTACTCTATCTAAAAAGATTTTAAATCAAGGTTGGATTATGAGTCCAATAGTTTTTTTAACTTATTTTTAGTATTTTGAAGTAATGCAAATGAAAATAGAGATAAAAAGGTTGAATGTAGCTGTTGGTAAAATAAATTTTCATGAAATGTTTATAAGTTTATCATATCGGTATCGGGGTAAAGTTGCTCGAATTCAGATAAAAAAATATATTAACAGTATAATTTTTGGCAATCTTAATATTCTTACATTTCTATTCAAATATATGATTCTAGTTAGTAAACTAAATAATAAAATTATTAGGTATTCAGCTATAAAAATAATTGCAAATCTTCTTCTTCTGTATTCTGTATTAAATCCTGAAACTAGTTCTCTTTCTCCTTCTGCAAAATCAAATGGTGTTCGATTTAATTCTGCTACTACTGAAAATAGTCATATATAGAACGGAACTAAAAAAAACAAAAAATAAAATAATTTTTGTGTTGTTACAATTGAATAAAATCTTAATGACGATGTTAAAAATAAGGATCTTAAAAGAATAAACACTAAAGAAACCTCATAAGAAATTGTTTGAGCTAATGCTCGTATTCTTCCAATTAGCGAATAATTTGAATTTGATGATCACCCACTAATTAAAATTGGATAAACTCCTAGTCCTAAAATTGACAAAAATATAAGAAGTGCTAATTTTATATTAATTAATGGTTTTAAGTAAGGTATAATTAAACATATAATTAATGCTAATGTTAAACTGATACAAGGTGATAAAAAGAAAGGGACTGAGTTTGATTGTATAGGTCATCTTATTTCTTTAGAATATAATTTTACAGCGTCTGCTATAGGTTGTAAAAGACCTAAAATACCCACTTTATTAGGTCCTATACGGATTTGTATGTATCCTAAAATTTTTCGTTCAAGTAATGTAATAAATGCGACTCTTACTAGAGAAAAAATTAGAATTGTTAGTAGAGAGATTAATTGTAAAATTTTTATTGAAATTTAATTTTTTTTAATTTTAATTTTGAAAATTAATAGTTTTCTTAACTTAAAATTTCTTAGTTTAATATTATTAAAAAAGGGGTAAATATTATATAAAGAGGAAATTCTATTGTTTTTTTAAATTTTATTATTTTATAACAATTTATGTTTATAATGATGTTATTAATACACATACGTATGTAGAAGAACGTAGATAGAGTATTTAATACTAAAATTGTTAGTGTTGTTAAAAATATTTCTCTTTTTATTATAATAGAAATAATTATAACTTTTGGTATAAATCCTAAAAGAGGTGGAATTCCTGCTATAGATAAAAATGTAATTATTAAAATTAAGTTGTTAGTTTTATTAAATTTAATATTTGATAAAGTTTGGAAAATAAAATTTACGTTTATTTTTTCTATTATTTTTGTTGCTCTATATGTCATTAATGAATAAATTATAAAATAAGTTATGAATGTGGAGTGTGAAATAGATAAACCAATTAATATTAATCTTAAATGGTTAATTGAAGAAAATCCCATAATTTTTCGTATAGAAAATATAGTAATTCCTCTTAAAGCTGCAATTATGGAATTTAGCAAACAAAATATAATTATTATTTTTTTTTGAATAATTTGTATTAAAATAATTATTGGGATTATTTTTTGAATGGTTATTAAAATAAATGCTATTTCTCATGTTATTCCTTCAATTGTGGAAATTATTCAAAAATGAAATGGGAATATACCTAATTTTATGAAAATTGATAAAAATAAGATTAATAATTTTATTGATTTTATGTCTTCTAAATTTATTGAAATTGCTAAAAGTGTTAGTCTAGATGAAATTCCTTGAATTAAAAAGTATAGTATAGTTGATTTTTCTCTAAAAAATTTTTGATTTATTGAAATTATTGGAATTACAGAAAATAAGTTAATTTCTATTCTTATTCATATTATTAAAAATGAGTTTGATGAAAAACAAATTAAGATTCTTCTAATTAGTGACAAAAAGAAAATGTATTTTTGAATAAAAAATTCATTTTTTATTTCACAGTTGTTTACATTCTGTGAGTAAAATAATCTAAAAAAGATGGTAAACTGTAAATTTACTTATGAACTTATATTCTTTTACTAAAAATTTAAATTCATGTTAAGATAAAAAATAATTTAAAATAAATTACTGTTAGTACTTGACCAATAATTACGAATGGTTCTTCTACTGGTCGTGCTCCAATTCATGTTAATAAAAAAAAAGTTATTACTAAAATTCAAAATACTACTTGTTTTTTTATGTTAAATTGGTTTCCTTGAATTTTTTTTCTTATTTTTATTAATGGTAAAAATATTAAAATTAAAATTGATATTAGTAGTGCGACTACTCCCCCTAATTTATTAGGGATGGATCGTAAAATTGCGTATGCAAATAAAAAATATCATTCTGGTTTAATATGAATTGGTGTTACTATAGGATTTGCAATAGAAAAATTGTCAGGATCACCTAAGTAATATGGAAAAAAGGAAACAATAGAAATAAGGATTATAAAAAAAATTAGGAATCCTATTAGGTCTTTTAATGAGAAATATGGTGAAAAGGGGATTTTAAATGATTTTCTTGAAATTCCTATAGGATTGTTAGATCCTTTAATATGTAAAAAAAATAAATGTATTACTACTATTACTAATACTACAAAAGGTAAAATAAAATGAAAAACAAAAAAACGATTTAAGGTAGAGTTATCTACTGAAAAACCTCCCCAGATTCAATATACTAGTATTTGTCCTAGGTATGGAACCGCGGATAAAAGATTTGTAATTACTGTGGCTCCTCAAAATGATATTTGTCCTCATGGTAAAACATATCCTAAAAAAGCTGATGCTATTGTTAATAAAAAAATTACTACTCCTAAATTTCAAGTTTCTGTTAAAAAATATGATTCATAGTATAGACCTCGTCCAATATGAATAAATATACATGTAAAGAATAATGATGCTCCGTTAGCATGTAAAATACGAATAAATCATCCTATATTTACATCTCGACAAATATGGATAACTCTTTGAAATGCTATTCTTGTATTTGGGACATAGTGTATTGCTAAAAATAATCCTGTAATAATTTGAATTAATAAGCAAACTCCTAGAATTGATCCAAAATTTCATATTAAAGAAATATTTTTTGGTGAAGGCAATTTGATTAATGAAGAATTAATAATTTTAAAAATTGGATGTTTATAAATTGAATTAAATTTAATTATTTCAAAGGAGGAGTGTTTTTCTCCATGAGATATTCTATCAAAATATTCCTTTTTATTCAGGCACCCTTTGATCAGAAAATAATTTATATAAAATAGTAATTTTGGATATTACAAATGAAATTAAATGTTTCTTTTCTGAATTTGAATAACTTAAATTCATTAAAATTTGGTTAAATGCTTAATTTAAGTTCATTTTTAAAAACTTTTATTTTTGAGTGCTTTAAATGTTGGAAAAAAAATATATGTATATATATATAAGTAAGTAGGGGAATATATACTCTCTAAATTAAAAAAAAAAAAAAAAAAAAACATTTATCCTCTTGATTTTGGGGTGGGGTTTATTTTTCAGAAATTAATTTTTTTTTATCGTTAAGCGGTTTTGTTCATCAATAATTATTTTCATCTAATTTGGGATGATTTTTCGACGTTTTTATGAAAATTATTTATAAATGATTATTCATTAATTTTATATTGAAAATATAATGTTTTGTTAAACTATATAAACAATTCTTAAGATTTAATCTTATCTTTAAGTTCTAAGCTTAATGCATTTTTTTGCTAAAGAATTAAGATATTAGTCTTGAGACTTATTTTAAGTTAGAAGCTTAAAAATTTTAATATCTTAGTTAGAAAGTCAATTATTTCAATTTCACTATTAACAGTAGTGTACCTCTTTTTGGTTTTAACTAAATTATTTTCCTATTCAATAAATGAAAATATATAAAAATAATCAAACTACATCTACAAAATGTCAGTATCAAGCAGCTGCTTCAAATCCAAAATGATGATATGATGAAAAATGATTTTTTATTCTTCGAATAAAACAAACTGATAAAAAGATTGTCCCGATAAGAACATGAATTCCATGGAATCCTGTTGCCATGAAAAATGTTGAACCATAAATTGAGTCCGCAATTGTAAATGAGGCTTCTTTGTATTCAATGAATTGAAGAAATGTAAAATAGATTCCTAAAAAAATAGTGTATCTTAATAATTGATTACATTTATCTTTTTTTCCTATTATAATGTAATGGTGGGAAGCCGTTAGAGTAACACCTGATCTTAAAAGAATTATTGTATTTATTAATGGAATTCCTATAGGGTTAAAAGATTTAATTCCCTTACATGGTCAGTTTTGTCCAATAAAGATATCAGGAGATAAAGATGAATGGAAAAAAGCTCAGAAAAATGATAGAAAAAAGAAAACTTCTGATGTAATAAATAATATTATTCCTAGTTTAAGTCCTTTAATAACTTCTTTGGTGTGTATTCCTTCGAATGTTGATTCTCGTACAATATCTCGTCATCATATTCATGAAATGGAAATTATTAAAATTAAGTTTGTTCAAAATATTAGGTTAGAGGGTCTATTATTGAATGTTTTTGCTGTTGAATAAACTGTGTTAAATAGTTGAAATGATGCTAAAATTGGTCATGGTCTTCGTGTAACTAAATGAAATGGGATTTTTGCTATTTCTTTTTTAAAGAACCTTAAGACTTTATTGGTAAAATTGAATTAAAAGTTCAATAGTTTATTTAACTTACTTAAGGAAAGATATTTATGTTACCGGATTTTACCGACTTTCTATTTGGAAAATAGATTTGCTTTTTACAATAGAAACATAAAGTAGATTTATTAAAAATTTTAAATTGCTTCTATACAAATAGGTATAAATGAATGTCCTGTTCCACAAATTTCTGCGCATTGACCATAATATAAACCTGGTTTATTGACTTTAAAGTTTACGGAATTTAATCGTCCAGGGATTGCATCAACTTTAATTCCTATTTCTGGGATTGAGAATGAATGAATTACGTCAAGAGATGTAGTTAGGCATTGTACTTCTGTTCCATAAGGAACTACTAATCGAGTATCTGTTTGTAATAATCGTCATCCTATGTGACATGGTCTTATTTTAAGTAGTTCATTGTCTGGAATTATATAAGATCTGTAAGAATTTCCTTGATTTATATCAAAATTTTCATAAATTCAGTATCATTGTGCTCCGAAGACTTTTACTGAGATAGTGGGATTTATTCTTAAATCAAATAAATATAAATAATAAAGAGATGGATATGCAATTATTAATAAAATTATAATTGGTAAAATTGTTCAAATAATTTCTAAGTTTGTATTTTCTTTAAATTTGTAATTTGTAAATTTTGATGTTATTAGTCGAATAATGACAATTAAGATAAATGTAATAATTATAGTTAAAAAAAGATTTGTGTAGTCATGGAATTCTTCCATGACAGAAATCGTGATTCTTCTAGAGTTTAAAAAAATGTTATAAAATATGTACTTTAGGAGATTTTATCTCATCTATGATTTTTAATATCAATGTATTATTTTTACTACAAAAGTATTTTTTTCATTCGAATGATTTTTCTTTTCATTCAATTAGGATTCCTAGTATTAAAATTATTAAAAATGTTATTGTTGTGGCTGTTCATTTAAAAATGTTAGATTTAAAAATTCTTGTAATTAAAGGTACAATTAAAATAATTTCTACATCAAAAATAATAAAAATAATTGCAATTAAGAAAAATTGTATAGAAAATGGTATTCGTGCTGAATTAAAAAAGTTGAATCCACACTCGAACGGAATTATTTTTTCTCGTATTTTTATTCTTTTTTTTGAAACTACTATTGAAATTGTTATTAAAATAATTGTAATAAAAAAACAGGTTAAAGTTGAGATACAGATAATTATAATTTAAAAAAATAATTTTGGATTTTCTAAGAAGCAGTGTTCTTTTGTTGGTGTTGATTTATTTCATTCAATTGATCATCCGTTTTTGTTAATTATTATTGGAATACGTTTTCTTGTCATTCTTTCTCAGAGAATAAAGATAAAGTAGATTGTTGCGAGTAATCTTACTACTGAACCGAATCTTGAAATTTTGTTTCAGATTTCGAATAAAAATGGGTAGTCTGAGTATCGTCGAGGTATTCCTATAAGTCCTATAAAATGTTGTGGAAAAAACGTTAAATTTACTCCAATAAACATAATGTAAAAATGAATTTTTAGTCATTTTGAATTTATTATAAGTCCTGTAAACAAAGGGTATCAGTGTACAAATCCTGCAAAAATTGCAAAAATTGCTCCTATTGATAAAACATAATGGAAATGTGCAACAACATAGTAAGTATCATGTAGAACAATATCAATAGAAGAATTAGATAATATAACTCCTGTTAATCCACCTAGTGTAAATAAAAATACAAATCCAATTCTTCATATTGTAGAGATTTTTATGTCTGTTTTTGCTCCACAAAATGTTGCTAATCATCTAAAGATTTTAATTCCTGTTGGGACAGCAATAATTATAGTTGCTGATGTAAAGTAGGCTCGTGTATCAACGTCTATACCAATTGTAAATATGTGGTGTGCTCATACAATAAATCCTAAAAATCCAATTGCTATTATAGCATAAATTATTCCTAATAGTCCAAATGTTCTTTCTTTATGTCTTTCTTGAGTAATAATATGAGAAATTAATCCAAATCCTGGTAAAATTAAAATGTATACTTCTGGATGCCCAAAAAATCAGAATAAATGTTGGTATAATACAGGGTCTCCTCCTCCTCTTGGATCAAAAAACGATGTATTTAAATTTCGGTCTGTTAATAATATTGTAATTGCTCCTGCTAGGACTGGTAAAGATAATAATAAAAGAATTGCTGTTAGTATAACCGATCAAACAAATAAACTTACTTTTTCTGCTGAAAGATTTTTTGTTTTTAAGTTAATAATAGTAGTAATGAAATTTAATGCTCCTAAAATAGATGAAATTCCTGCTAAATGAAGGGAAAAAATCGTTATGTCTACTGAAATTCCTGAATGATAAAATGTTGATAATGGTGGATATACTGTTCATCCTGTTCCTGCTCCTTCTTTATATAATCCTATAATTAAAAGTGTTAATGAGGGGGGTAAAAGTCAGAATCTTATATTGTTTAGTCGTGGAAATGCTATATCTGGTGCTCCTAATATTAATGGAACTAATCAGTTACCAAATCCTCCAATTATAATTGGTATTACTGTAAAGAAAATTATAATAAATGCATGTGCTGTTACAATTGAATTATAAAATTGATCATTTTGAACGAAAAGTTTTATAGGTGTACGTAGATTAAGTCGAATAATTATTCTTAATGAAAGTCCTATAATTCCAGATCAGAATCCAAAAATAAAGTATAAGATTCCAATATCTTTATGATTTGTTGAAAATAGTCATTTTTCTATATTTTTTGTTAT